ATCTTACCTCTCTTTTTATTCCCTAAAACAAATTGAAATGATTGAAGTTTTCCTATTTGGAATCGTCTTAGGTCTAATTCCTATTACTTTAACAGGATTATTTGTAACTGCATATTTACAATACAGACGCGGTGATCAGTTGGACCTTTGATTGAGTAACTTTTATTTTTTTAATTTGACCTCCTCCTTGTAGGAGGTCAAATTAAAGTTGCAATTAAACTTTGTTTTAGTTTTGTGAAGTTATTTCATTATACTTCGACATAACATAAACGGAATCACGCTCTGTAGGATTTGAACCTACGACATCGGGTTTTGGAGACCCGCGTTCTACCGAACTGAACTAAGAGCGTTTTATTATATCCCATAAGATTCGATTCGATTGTAAAGAAAATATTTTTGGACCCTTGGGGGGTCTTGTGTACATATAGTATGCAAAAATTATGTCCAATTCCAATTTTACCCGATCTTACTCAATGAATCTCTTGTAACTGTCCATAGGAGAAAGAATAGTAGGGATGGCAGGATTTGAACCCGCGACATTTTGTACCCAAAACAAACGCGCTACCAAGCTGCGCTACATCCCTTTTTAAGATTGTTGTACAGTGTCATTGTACAAAATCCATGTCTTGTTTTCTACATCGTTCGTTTTTCACCTATTTTTCCTCTACCTTACCTACCTATAACTTACCTTACCTACCTATAACTATAATATATATATATATATTAGGTAATATATATATTAGGTAGAATTATTAGGTATAATTAGGTATAATGTTCTTGTCATTTTTTTTTAGTTTCATATAATCATATGTTTAATCTCATTTTTTTATTATTTTTAATTATATTAATTTCTAATTAATTTTAATTTATAATTATTTTTAATTTATAATTATATAAATTATAAAATATATATATATAATAATAATATATATATTAAATATATATATATATTAAAATATTAAATATTAAAATATATTAAAATATTAAATGAAAATATAAAATATATTAAATTAAATATTCAATATTTAAATAATATATAATATATAATAAAATATAGAATAAATAATATATAAATAAATTATATAATTATATAAATAAATAATAATATATATATAATTTAAAAATAATATATAATTTAAATAATATTAATATATAATTAAATAATATTAATATATATATATAATTTTTAATATATAATTTAATATTTAATAATAAATATAATGATTAATAATAAATAAAAAAAATGTAAAATAAATAAATATCAAAGAAGAAGGAGGATTTAAAATGCGAGATATAAAAACATATCTCTCCACGGCACCTGTGCTAACCACTCTATGGTTTGGGTCTTTAGCGGGTCTATTGATAGAAATTAATCGTTTATTTCCAGATGCCTTGTCATTCCCCTTTTTTTAATTCTAATTGAATTCTTGTCTTGTATTGATATGTGAAGAAATGAAGAAGATTTTAGATACCATTCCACGTAACATGGCTTCAATTTAGATCCCTTTTTCTTTAGGATAGGAAAAAAAAAGTGTATCGAACCTCAGTCAAAATACAGTGAATCTACGATATAATTTGGGATAAAAGAAATATAAATGTGGATTAGGAATTTAGGATAGGAATAATTCCTAGTTATAAAAAATTGTATTACTTAATTATTACTATATTTAATATTAATCTATATTTAATATTAATATTCTTATATTAATATTAATGAACTTCTATTAATGAATATGACTCTCTTTCTTTATTGTTTTAGATTATAGTACTTCGAAGTCATTCGACTTCTAATAATAATAATATTTTGAAATTCCATCTCTAGTTAGTAAATATATATTTTATATTTTCTTTTGTTTTTGGTTCGGATCAAAAACAAAAATGAGGAGAGTTCAAAAGTGAAGTCGATCCAAAATGAAAAGGAGGTCCATGGCCAAGGGTAAAGATATCAGAATTATAGTTATTTTGGAATGTACCAGTTGTGTTCGAAAGGGTGTCAATAAAGAATCGCCGGGCTTTTATAGATATATTACTCAAAAGAATCGACACAATACACCCAATCGATTAGAATTTATAAAATTTTGTCGCTATTGTAAAAAATATATGATTCATGGGGAAATAAAGAAATAGATGGAACAGAATGCATGTGTGATTTTTCCAAGGAGCGGAAAGAGTAAGAACTTGACATATTCACATAGATAATACAAACCAAATCCTATTTTGGTCGGATCTTAAATGAATAAAAAAAGTAGAATTGTATTTTCTAGATTATTTTTTTTATATTTTATATTTATATTCTAATTATAATAATTATATTTTATTTATATTATAATTATATTTATATTATAATTAGAATAATTAGAAATTATATTAAATTCTATTTATAAATTATATTTATATATTAAGAATAATTCTATTTATATATTAAATTTATATATTAAGAATATTAATATTATAATTAAGAATATTAATATTATATTATATATATTATATATATATAATTATATATATATAAGATATAAGTATAAGGATATAAGTATAAGAATAAGAAATAAACAAACATAAGTATAAGATATAAGTATAATAAGATATAAGTATAAGAAATAAACAAACAAGGAATAAGCAAACCATGGATAAATACAAACAACCTTTTCGTAAATACAAGCGATCTTTTCGTAGGCGTTTACCCCCAATTGGATCGGGGGATCGAATCGATTATAGAAACATGAGTTTAATTAGTCGATTTATTAGTGAACAAGGAAAAATCTTATCTAGACGGATGAATAGGTTGACCTTGAAACAACAACGATTAATTACTATTGCTATAAAACAAGCTCGTATTTTATCTTCGTTACCTTTTCGTAATAATGAGAAACAATTGGAGAGAGGGGAGTCGATCCCTAGAACTACAGGTCCTAGAACAAAAAATAAATAGACATACTCCTAAAAACTCCAATAGGAACTCAAGCTCATATTAATGTTTTGCTCTAAAAACCTAGAATCCCGAGTTGATTCTTGTGTTATAAAATGTTATAAAAAAAGGAAAATGGGTAATAAATTTTTTTTTTTGAAAGATGCTCGTTTATTTCAAATCTTAATTTCTTTTTCTTCTATCTTCCCGGAGAATGGACTCCGGGAAATTCTGTTTCAATCATTCTTGTTTCCTGTATAGTATATTATTCTATTCTATTAAGATTCTTTTATTCCTTTATTTGTATTTGATTGATTAATGATTTTATTTGAAATCATATCAAAACAAATCTTATTTGATAGGACTATTTTCACAAGTATTTTACGATTCAGAAGCAATTGTTTCTTGTACAGATTGTGTATGAATCTACTATAACTATAGGATACCATATCCTCACGAGTTACTGCATTTATCCGGATGATCCACAAACGACGAAAATCTCTCTTTTTCCTGCTCCTATCTCGATGAGAGGAACCCAAAGCTCTCATTCTTTGTTGAGTACTCGTTCGAGTAAGTCTTGAATGAGCCCCTATAAAGGTTGATGCAAATAAACAAATTTTTTTTCGACGTCTTCGAGCTGTATATCCCCGTTTAACTCTGGTCATTAAATCAAATGAAACTTTCTTGAATAACTAATGCAGTTCTCTTCTTTCAGTCATCCTTTTCCTCCGGTCAATTAATAACAAAACGGATTTTTCCGATATATAAAATATAAATTCCAATGGCTTTTGCTACTATGACCTTCCCGACCACAATTTTTACTTCCGGGTATCTTGCCTGGAAATAAGAAATTCTACTGCTGCTAAATAGTGGGTTTCCTCGTTTCTATGGCAACTTTTTAAACGGTGAGGTCCTCTCTATACACCGGAGCCTCTTCTTTCATTTCATCGAATTTTATTGTGAACTTGTATAGTTCACACTCTTTGGCTCTACCCCATCCTTTTTTCAATTAGAATTATTTTTTTTTTATAATTATACTTAGAAAGTGATAGTCCTTTTCACAAAAAAGCTATCCATACAGTGACGGCATTTAATTCTGTAAAGTGAAAGTTGGCTAGGTAGCTGACCCTGTTAGTCCGTTTTTTTTTTCAAGAATAAGAATAGGAGCATAACCCTTTTGCTTCTTATAAGACTATTTCCTCCGCTTAATGGATAACTATTTGCTACCAATGGAGAATTGCTTCTCATCTAAAACGGAGTGATTGGATTTGCACCAATAGAAACCATAAATTACATTACATAATATAATAGGTAAATGATAGATCCTAATTTTTATATAATTATTTAGATAGTAAATTAAATGGCGGTCTTTCACTCTATCTATCCTATTCATTGGTAGTATTCATTGATACTGGAAAAATTTTTTTCATTTATTCAAACTCATGATCTGAACTGAACGAGTCGCACATACACCCTAGTACATGTTCCTCGACGCTGAGGACATCCTCGAAGAGCGGGGGATTTCGTGACATTTCTTATTGGCTGTCTTGCGTTTCTAATAAGTTGTTTAATGGTTGGCATGTCGTGTCTATATAATCTCATTCTAGATAGAATAGAGTGGGTTGGCTTAGATCGATCTTAACCTATCGATCTTAACCTATCGATCTTAACCTGATGGTTGATGATTATGAAAGATTTATATTCACTATCAAATCACGGAGAATTCTAATTTTTAAATGGAATTCTATATTTATATATTTATATATATATATAATCTCCAGTATTCTCATCTTCGACCGCTACAAGATCAACGATGCCATGAGCTTGGGCTTCTGTTGCTGACATAAAAACATCCCTTTCCATGTCTTCGGATATAACCCATAAAGGGTTATACGTTCTTTGTACATAAGCTTTTGTGAGATTTTCGCGAAGCTTCAACAGTTCTTCTGCTTCCAGGATAAATTCCCCTGCTTGTGCCTCATAAAAAGAACTAGCAGGTTGGTGAATCATAACCCTGATGATATTGATATAACATCATGAACGATTCTTCTATGCGTATCTCGCACGATTTGATTAAAGTAAGGGGGAATCAAAATAACAAGAATAAATTAAACAACCGTACGGGCATATTTTGTACATTGCATACGGCTCTGCAATGGAATTTATTTTTTCTTCCTTTCCTTTTTTTTTGCAATAGAATTTCTTCTATCGAAAAGAAGAAATATAACTCATATGATCCAAATGTTTAGATGATCCATTTACCACCCTTCCTTTCGTAGTAGTAAATAAAAATACTATGATGGTTCTGTTGCTTTTTTTTTACTTTATTATATTTTTTTACTTTATTATATATTATTATATATTTATTATATATATATAATTATAATTTAATATAGAATATAAAATATAAATAATAGAATATAAAATATAAATATAATTTTAATATATAAATATAATAAATAATAATATAATAATTTAATATTAATATATATTTAATATTAATATATAATATATTATTATTCTAATAATTATTATAATATAATATATTATAATAATATATTATAAATAATATAAATATAATTAAATATAATAATATAATTAAATATAATTTATCTATTATCTATTTATCTTGTCTGTGGTTTAGCAATCCCAAAGTTTCTTTTTGATACGATCCAAGAAGGATAAAATGAATTTTTCCATTTTTTTTTTTTTTTTTACTCTTTCTCTGATAACATAAAGATAAGAAAGAGACTTCTGGTGTGGAAGAAAAATGGTTTGTGACGCTGAAATTAACTCTTGACACATAAGATCAAGATCCAATTGGTAATAACCTTTCTTTTTCATACTATTATCTCAATACAAAATCTCATGTTAGGAAAAAACAATAATGGTTTGCTCATATCAAACTCGAAGTGCCATGCTATTATTACTTATTGTTTTTTTTTTTTTGATTCATATTCGATAGAGCGAAGGCATAATCTTCTTTTTTTTTATAAAAAAACTCATTGGCGCCAAGCGTGAGGGAATGCTAGACGTTTGGTAATTTCTCCTCCGACCAAAATGAAAGATCCCATTGAAGCTGCTAATCCCATGCATATTGTATGTACATCGGGTACCACAAATTGCATAGTGTCATAAATGGCTATTCCTGGTATTACCCATCCGCCTGGAGAGTTTATAAACAAATAAAGATCCCTAGTAGCATCTTCTATGCTGAGATATACCATGAGACCAGCAAGTTGATTCGAGATCTCGCTATCAACCTCTTGGCCTAAAAAAAGTAGTCTTTCTCGATGAAGTCGGTTGATTAGGGCAAAATTGTATCCCTGTGGAACCGTACGTGCACCTTTGGATGCATACGGTTCAAAAGAGAAAAAGATCAATGTGTCGATTCCAGTCTTATTTATTCTTTTTTCTAACTGTTTTTCTAATGAAGCGTTTTGCTTTTCTTCCATTCTTTTTTTTTTAACTTTTTATACATTATAGAATATAGGGAACGGGAAGGAGGCCAAAACTCATGTTAAAAAAAAAATCTTCGTAACTTATTGAACTAACTTCTCATTGATGTATTGTTTCATCAAAATTCAAATCACGATGTAATTTTCTTGTTACTGAATAGGTCCTTTCAATTATTTTAGGTTTTTGTTCTACTCCGGGGGAATATTTGCCCGAATTATATTTGCACATATAGGGCAAATGATTTCAGTACTGCTTATTTTTTTCAATTCGTTTCATACCTTTACCCAAACGATTCCATGTATTCATCATAGTACTTGGTAGACAGTTTGAGATTATACCTTTTGAGATTATTTTTAGATTATCTCTATAGTAAGGCTAAGAATAGCCTATGATACAAGTGGTAATTATATCGTGTAATCGTATCGTATAGATCATATCATATAGTAGTATAGATCATATCATATAGTATTTATAGTATATATAGTATTTATAGTATTATATATATATTATTATATATATTAAATATAAATATATATATATTATAATTATAAAATATAATTATAATTTATATATAATATAAATATAATATAAATAAATATAATATAAATAATTATAATATAAATAATAAATATATAATAAATATAATATAAATATAAATATAATTATTATAATATAAAATATATAATAAAATATATATAAAATATAATATATAATTATATAATTATAATGTAAAATATAATTAATATAAAAATATAATTAATATATAAGAAATAATAATTAATAAATTAATATATAATATATCTAATAATTCTAATAATTAATATCTAATAATTAATAAGTAAAAATAATTAAATTAAATAATTATATTATATTTAAATTTAAATAAATATGAAATATTTAAATTTAATATTACTACATTTACTACTACATTTACATCAATATTTATATTACTACAATTACACTCCCATTCTAGTACTTTACTCTTACCATTCCCAATTTGGTATTCTATGAGCGGAGCCTGTATACTTTAATTTTATCAGTCCAAGTAAACCATCAATTAGAATAATTGATAATATTGATCCCCAATAGGAATTGATCTAATTGTGCTTCACGCTCCGAATTTTTGATGGTTC